CAAATTCGCAAAGAAGAGAGAAAATTTTACCTATTTTTTTAGTAGAATCTGTAGAATAGGATTGAGGTGCGTAATAAGGCTTGGATTTATTAAACATGCGCAGATATAACTCTAGTCTAGCTATAGTTATCTATATAGAGGTTTCTTCTTTTATTGCAGTCCTATTCATTCGGAACAGCACATGTCGTGTTAAATTTTTATTTTCTATTCAATCTATTTTAAATCTATTTAATGAAAAATTGTAAAAAAAAAATGCAAGTACGAGAATTTCTTGAAAATTCTCTTCTTATAGGCATTATATACGGATAAGATACCCGATTAGATAATATCTGTGTAACAATTTATGTTCTAGGGTTTACATATACTGATAATTGCTGTTATAATTGAAATAGGATTTTTTTCTTGAAAAATAAATACTGATTAGTTATGTCTCAATTTGGATTTTCTTATCCCATTAGGAAAAAACCCAATTTTTGAATTTTAATTGAAGAATCATTCATGAATAGTTAATGGTTCCGATTTGTCCTGAATTTTAGCTTTTTTGACTGAAAATGCACGTTCGTTTTTTTCAATAGAAAAAAAAGTTTAGAACCCCCTTTTTTTGTTTTTTGGGGGTATTCTCATCTATTTTTTTGTATCATTTTGGCGGCATGGCCGAGCGGTAAGGCGGGGGACTGCAAATCCTTTTTCCCCAGTTCAAATCCGGGTGTCGCCTGATATCGACAAAATAGCTTATTCCGTTTTGTTGATATAAAACTTGACAATTTTTTTCCAGCAGAAGCAAGCGGGGGAAAGGGACTCTTGAGACTTCCTTGATTCTAAATTCTAAGCATCTGCGGGTTTTATTCTTTAAAATTCTATAAATCCTTACGTCTCGGATTCAAGAATTCAAGAAAGATTCTAGTAGTGAAAAGGAATCGGTAAATCTTGATATGATAGTCCTTCCACTACTAATGTAGTGTCTGTCTACTGACTGGGTCTTGAATTAGATTGGATAGGGATAGATATAGATCGGACAGGGAGTCGAATTCCATTTTTAGTTGGGGAGGGGTCAAAAAAAACTTTGTATACAGACTCCTGAAAGTATATGAGCACTCCGGCATTTATTCAATATTAGTTAGATTGAATAGCTAATTGGCTTTCTTTTTATTATTATTATTTCTTTTTCTGTTTAGAATTCAATTTCTAATTTATTAAATTCAAATAAAAAAAAGATAAAAAAAGAAAGAAATTTAAAATATGAAATTCATATTCTAATTCTATATTTAGAATTCTATATTTAGAATTCTATATTATATATATGAAATTCTATATTCTATAATAAAATAAAAAATTCTAAATTAGAATACTCTAATACTATACTCTAATACTAATATATAAATTATATAAATATATAAATTAATAGAAATATATATTCTATATTAATAGAATTCTATATTAATAATTAATAGAAATTAATATAAAATTAATAGAAATTAATAGAAATATATAAAATAGAAATATATTAAAAAATAGAAATAGAAATCTATTAAATAAATAATATTATATTCATATTCTTATTCAAAAAAAAAAGAATATATTAATTAAATATTCTACTAAATTGAAAAATGAAATAGAAATATTTATTAATATATTAAAATATTAGATATTATTAAAAGATTTTAAATATTTCTAAATTAATATTCTTTAACTTTAAAAAATTTTAATAATATTTTTTTATTTAAATTGAATTAAAAAGAAAAAAAAAAGAATTCTTTTTGGCAACCTCTAGTGAAAGAATTTATTCGTCTGTCTTCCGATTGTTTTACAGAGACAATCGGGAGACGGTAAGGATTAGATTAAATGGAAATAAGAGTATGCGAAGTGATCTATCTTGATTCTATATATATATTTTACTTAATGAAATCGAGGACAACAAAATCAAAATAAAACATAAGTCTTATTATTCCTACCTGTTAGTTAGTAACTAACATTCATTCCCTTAATACTTCCAAGGGTGTCTCCGGATATTTTGTTTGTACTTAATGTTTTCTAATTATACTAGAAATCATATAAGAACTTGTTAGGTGTTATAATTGGATTTATTGGATTCTTTCGTCAATGATGTTAGGCCAGAATCCCTTTTTGACTCTGTGCCAGTGATTCCACTATTATTTATTTTTAGTGAACGATAAAAATAAATGAAATAATTCCTTCATATTGATAGAAATAGGAGACATAATTTACATGGATATAGTAAGTCTCGCTTGGGCTGCTTTAATGGTAGTCTTTACATTTTCCCTTTCCCTCGTAGTATGGGGAAGAAGTGGACTCTAAAAATACTACTAAGTGAGTTGAGGGAAAAAACTAAAATAAAAACTGTATCCATTGTTTTATATTTTATAGATGGGTTCTGAAATTTTATTTTTCTATTAAATAATTAATTCAATAATTAAAAAATTAAAAAATATCTGCATTTCGGAATTCTAGTTTATTCGAATGGAATAATGTATTCTATGGA